CTAAGACTTGAGTTTCATGAAAAAGCCCTTTATCGGATTTGAACCGATGACTTACGCCTTACCATGGCGTTACTCTACCACTGAGTTAAAAGGGCCCTATTCAATTCATGAATTAGCCATTTTCCATTCTGATTCTACTACATATATGTAGTAGAATCAGAATGGAAATAATGGAACAAGAAGTTTTATTTACGCGGGTAAATTTTTTCTTATTTTTTTGAGAAAAAAGAAAAATAATGTAGTGAATTGTTTCAAGACCGGCCCCACTTGCTTTGTTTACTTTTACTGATCCATTCAGAACAAGATTCACTTAATTGATACATGTACTAATCCCATATCGACATAGATTCAAGAAAATGTCTTGAATCATGTAATGAGGAGATTCGTACCCTGAACCGAATTCGTATAAAAAAAGAAAATTTTTCTCGTTTTTTGAATTTTCTGGCTTAGTGTGAGATAGTGATAGGCATATTATATCTCATCTGAACAAGAAACGAAGCAATGAGTGAAAATTGAAGAAAATAAATTAAATGAGGTTTTACCCCCCTACCCCTTTTTCTGCCGGACCAATCATTGCCTGAACTGAAGGAATCCTATACTTACTTTTGTTATATCGAATAGTATGGGATGCTTCATTCATGAAGCATCAAACCAAAAATGTGAAAATTCTATAGAATCAGAGCATAGAAAGACTCTTCGGATCTAGCCATACCATTAGATTCTATTGACAATTCCAAAAAACTGTTCATACTATCATCATAGTATGATGACGGTCGGGCGGATATGCCCCCATCGTCTAGTGGTTCAGGACATCTCTCTTTCAAGGAGGCAGCGGGGATTCGACTTCCCCTGGGGGTAGGGTACTACGAAAGGAAGTTGATCATGGATTATCAATAAGCCTAGAATGAATTCTTCCTGGGTCGATGCCCGAGCGGTTAATGGGGACGGACTGTAAATTCGTTGGCGACATGTCTACGCTGGTTCAAATCCAGCTCGGCCCAAGAATTCGCCGCTCCGTGAGTATAATATAACCAAGTTGTCCTACAGAAAAGAAAGGGAAATGCCTGATCCGTAAAAATGTAGAAATAAAAAGGGGGGGTCAACTTTTTTGCTCTATCTATGTTTTTTTTTCTCATCTCATTAAAAGATTTATTATCCATTTTTAACAATAAATAATCACTAGTTAAGTTACTAATAATCCGCGTCATTCTCACTAAAGCCCGTGGTTATGTGGATATGATATCAATATATCATTCGCGTATCGGTTACGTTACAACATGACGAGTAGAATGTTCTTATGAAACCATAAGAATATGTATGCTATACACCTCGCCGGGATTGTAGTTCAATCGGTCAGAGCACCGCCCTGTCAAGGCGGAAGCTGCGGGTTCGAGCCCCGTCAGTCCCGAACTAGGATCCGATGAATTTCTCAACTCATTTCTCTATTTTTCGAGAAAGGGAAGACGGGGGGCAAAAGCAAAACGGAATCTCCCCAGTGCGGGGATTTTTTCTTTTTTTTTGTTTTGCATTTCTCATCAGACAAATACGGGAATTTCCATTTCTTCCACTAGTACTGATTGATAGGGGAGAGACATATGTAGATTAGTACAATCGGTAGTATTGCTACATTCGGTATTTTAAGTTTAAGAGATACCAATACTCACTTTCTTTTTCGATCGTTCTTGATCAATGAAATGGAATAGAGTACCCATATTTTTATGGGGAGTACAGACACAAATTGTCTTCGTTTATTGTACGATACACAATGAACTTAATATAATTTAATTACCCAGCGGAGTACTTTTCAGGTTAAAGCACATCCTTTCTAATTCCTACTTTTTTTGTGTATCCTCAATTATTAATACTAATTGGAAACACTCTATTTCATTCTCATTCCAATTGTATACTGAATTTTTGATGTATACGTTCCAATCCAATCCCAATTCACAAAAGAGAATACTAATAACATAAAAGAAAAGACCAACCAAGCAACGCCCCTTTCTTATTCTTAGTAAAGTTTGAATATTCGATTTTTTATACTTAATCCTTTTTTCATCTCACTTATACTTTTGGGGTCTGTGTATGACCCAGAGAATACCGGTCATATGATACCTCATAATTCTATGTATATGTATAAGTAGGAGAGTTGTATAAGGAGGATGATAGGTTATAGAAAAGAAAAAGTGGAAAAAAAAGATGAAAATCCAATGATTGGTATTTCTGATCCAATCAAAAATGATATTTTTTTTATTTAGTATGTATAAAAGATCCTCCTATGTTATACTATTCAATTCTCGACGATGAATTGATTTGATAGATCAGAAATTGTTATTCATAATATTGATCTGATTCAGTATCATCAGGATGCAATTCATCCCATTGAATTTACAGGAGTCAAATTTATCATCTCTATGGGATTAGATCCCGAGTTATTGCGAAACAAAAAGAAGAAGATTAGATTATGGAAGTCAATATTCTCGCACTTATTGCTACTGCACTGTTCATTCTAGTTCCTACTGCTTTTTTACTTATCATCTATGTAAAAACAGTCAGTCAAAATGATTAATTTGAATGAAACTTGAATTATTAGTTCTTATCAATGATTCCAGAAATGAAAGAAAGGAATTCAAACTCTAAGTCTTAAAAGAAATGATTGGGCTGGAATCAGAAGTATCTTAGTAAGTATCTAAGCTAGTGTGGTAGAAAGAACTATATATATAGTTCTTTCTACCACACTAGCTAGTATTGTATACTTTTTTATTATATTATTATAAAAAGTTGTATACGAATATAGGTTTCATATAGACTAAATTACAATATACATATATTAGATGTACATATAGATAGCGCTCTAATTCTATTTCTTTTATTTTTATTTCCCATCTCAAAAAGTCATTGATTGAACAATTAACGGATGATCAGCGGAGTTATATGGTATGGTAACTTCTTCGGATTTGGAAAAGGAGTAGAGGAGACCCTGTCTATTTTTCGTGCTTAAACATGAGATGAGTCAAAAAAAGCATAAAAACATTTCTAGAAGTTTAAAACAAATGTTAAATGTGTGATATGTGGATCGCTCAACGTAAGAAAGATCTAATTTTATTATGTGTAGGGCCTCTTTGGACAATCACTAATCGCTTCGCTTCCAGTAGAAAAAAATATGTATTGTTGTAATAGTGGAACGACTTTTCTTTTAGAAAGGTAAAAGTAAAGAAAAAGGAAAATAAATAAGGAAAAAGTAGGTATTGGTTTTTCTTATTGTAATATCCATAATTCTGATAAGAGCGGATTCACAAAAATAGAATATTTAGGAAAAATTCGGTTTGAAAAAATCTCCTATCATGCGTAGATTTGAGTTTCGAAATACAATTGCGGTAATCGTTCATTACTGTATTCCAGTACAATTTTGAAGACATTTTTTTTTAGGCTTCGCAAAACGATCAATAAAGAATTGATCCAGTTCGATTGCTCAATCGATTACTCAATTAGTATTAGTAGTGCCCCAGCCCTAGAGTCCACTCCTTCCCCATACTACAAGTGAAAGGGAAAATGTAAAGACTACCATTAAAGCAGCCCAAGCAAGACTTACTATATCCATGTGAATTATGTCCCCTATTTCTATGAAGGAATTATTTTATTCTATTATTGATTAATAATCATAGTGGAATCAATGACATAGAGTCAAAATAGGATTCTGACTTAAGACTATTGATGAACCAAACCAATTCAATGAATACACTCGTAACAAGTTTCCATATTTTAGGATTCCCGGTAGAATCAGGAAGCATTAAGTACAAATACGACGATACACCCGCCTTTTCTTTGGAAATATCAAAGGAATGCTTCTAATAGAGCATGTAAGATAAGAATAGTAAGACCCATTGTTTTCTTTGTTTTAATACCCTTCTTTACTAAGCAAAAACATAAAAATATACCATCAAGATGGATAACTATCTATTAGATACCTCTATTTCCTATTTGATCTAAGTTTACTGTCTTTGTCTTTCTTTCTGTGAAAGAATCGGGAGAACCCCCCGCCACTATTACTACATACATTCTTTTTTTTTTCAACTTCGACCTTTACCCTATAAGAGTAGACAAACTATTCTGATTGCATGTCTGAGCACTCATAGCCTCTCGTGAGTCTGGATACAAAGTATCCTCGAGCCTTTCCACAACTCCTAAATTGATTTCCCATCATCGTATCTGATCTAATTTAATACTCGATGATGGAGTCGCGAAACACTACAATAAGGGTAGTAGTTTAAGAGTAAGAGATTTTGATATGATAGTCTTTCGTATAATCTTTTCTTCAATTCTAGTAGCAAAAACGGAGTGCCTCTTAGGAACCTTTGTATACCGAGATTTCTGACCTTAGTTCTGAATTCCGTAATTGACTCTCACCATTTATTTGATTTTTCAATTGAATTAAATAAATGGCCCGAACCAATCATTAAATTAATAAGTGAGAGTTGTTTCATCCCTATTGATACAGGTTTGGTTTGGGCTACATTCAGATTTTGATAAAAAAATTACAGTCTTTTCTAAAACCTATGCTATGGGTTATAAAAATCAAGTATTGACACGCCCGCTTAGCCCTTTGCCTCTGCTTCTTGCTCCGCAAGAATTCATCGAATTAGATCGGCAGGATAAGAAATAAAAAAATCTTTTATTGATCAGGCGACACCCGGATTTGAACTGGGGATAAAGGATTTGCAGTCCCCCGCCTTACCACTTGGCCATGCCGCCAAATTCGATCCAAAATGGATAAAAATAAAAATATTATCTATATTCTATTACTAACTCTTTTTTTGCTTTTTTATCTTGAATCCCATTGTACTTATCCTTTTTTTTATTCCTATTTTTTATTGGATCTAGTTTATATTATTCTCTTCGATTGATTCTATCTCAAAATATACATCACTTAAAAATTTCTATTCTCTTTTCTATTGAGAGTAGAAAAAATGGATTTCTGGTGACAGACTGAAAAATTCGGGGCA